AATTCTTGTTGTACCTAAAAAATGAATTTTGGTTAGAATCATTAGCAGAAAAAATAAAATGATTCTGTTGATACATTCGAGTAATTAAACGTTTTACAATTAAAAAACTAGATTTATTGTCATAACCCACATTTTCCAACAAAATCGATCTATTTAAACTATGATCATGAGCAAATGTATAAATATACTCCCGAAAAATAAATGGGTACAGGAAGTCCTTTTTTCGAGATCTATCTAGTTCTAAATATCTCTGGTATTCCCACATTTTTTTATTCGATTTGATTGAAGTAAGGATAAAGGATTTGTATTGGGTTGGTTATAAAATGATACATAGTGCGATACAATACAATAAAACCAAAGTAATATAATAAGAAAAGAGTAGATACCTCGGAAATAGGTAAACTCATTATCATTAATGGACTCCCCATCCTCTTCTTTTTTCCATCTAATTTGTTTATGTGCATTCTAAGATAGGATAAAAAGATGATTTGAAATCCTTTATTTTTTATTTTTTCAAGTCAATCGCTCTTTTGATTTTGGAAAAAATCTCTTTCAAAATCTCTTTATCAATATACTCTTTCTTCTACACATTCATCTCCTCTTCATAGTGTAGAATAAACTAATAGTTAGGACTTATTAAAAGAAAATCGAAAATCTGCTTATAGAGAAACCTTTCCCGCACTAGGTACTAATTTCTTTTTAACGTCTAATTAGATCGGAAAATCATTCAAATTAAGAACGTAAGCTCGTTGCTTTTTTTGTTTCGCTATAATTGGAATCGTAGGACTCCATCCATTTATTATTAATTCGACCCAACTCTGAATTCATTTTGTTATGTTGCGCATCAAGAATTCAAATAAATTTGGACCGATCCGGCAAAAATGAAATATTCGCAGAATTCTCCATTGATACGACAGGCTATTTTTTCCATTCATTCCTTTCACTTTCAGGATCAGTCGTGGTCTTACAAGCTATACCGATAGTATGGACGAATTTCTTTCTTCATACAAACGTGTAAAAGATGTTAGCCGCACTTAAAAGCCGAGTACTCTACCATTGAGTTAGCAACCCCCCCCCCCCCAAAAAAAAAACGAAATTATGTTATGTATGTAGATAAAACAAAATTATGTATGTAGATATAGATACAATCAGAATCCAAATAAATAAAAAGATTGAATCCCACGACACAATTAAAACATTAAACTAGCAAGAAATTCAAATTAAAAGAAATGAAATAGAAAAATTTTGAATCAATTCTGAACAGAAAAAAAATCAATAAAAAAAATATAGATAAAGTAAAATTTGATAGATTGCTTATTGTCTCTTATGCTATCCATTCTTATATTTGTATTTTTTCTATTTATGTATTCTCTACTTAGATTTTCTATTTTTTTATTCTATCTATTTTTTATCCTATCTATATGTATTATACCAAACATACCAAAAACCAAAAAAGAAAGATATATATATTTTTAAAATTAATAATTAAATTAATAATATATATTTATTAAATTTATATTATTTTTATTAATATTAATTATTAATATTAATCTTTTTATTAATATTAAATTAATTAATATATATATATATATTATGCATATTCTATTTTCTAATTGGATATAAAATATATATAAATATATATATATAAATAAATAATAAATAAATAAAACTAAAAAATAAAACTAAAATACTTTTTTTATTGAAATTTATTTAAAATAAATTTATAGAATTATTTCATTTATACTATACTAGATAATAGAACCTTTTTTTCTAAAATTTCATTTTTTTTTTTTCAATCAACCAAAACTTTTGTATCACAAAAAATACCAGAAACCCATTACTTGAATGAAGAAAAAAACCAAACCCATGGAACAGAAATTTATGGAAACAGAAGTTTATGGAACAGGAATAAATAGATCCCCAAATAAGATCCAATTACCTCAGATCGGATTATATTTATTTGATACACTGTTGTCAATAGAAATGTGAATATGCTGAAAAAAAAAATCGATTTTTTTTCGTTATGTTAGCCGTCTATAATCGAAAAAATAAGTATGAATAGCGTATGAATAAAAGAAGAAAGGGGGGATAGTAGAGAAAAGGTTATACAAAGCTATATGTGTATATGAATTACCCGCACCCTGTATTTCATTAAGTAAATTGTGTTTGATTAAGGCGAAGTTCCGTAAAAACCCCTGCCTTCCTTAAAATATCATGAACAGTTCCTGTAGGTTGAGCGCCTTTTTCAAGTAAATATAGAATCGCAGGAACGTTTAAATAGGTTTGATTTTTTATCGGATCATAAAAGCCCACCTTCCGAAGATCTCTTCCTTCTCTTCGAGATCGAACATCAATTGCAACGATTCGATAAACAGCTCATTGGGATAGAGGTAGAAAAAAAGACCTCCCCCGTAGAAACGTATAAGAGGTTTTCTCCTCGTACGGCTCGAGAAAAAATGATACGAATTTCTGTATATATATAGAATTAGAGTGTCAAATCAATCCATAAAATCAGCAAATCAATTAAACTATAATTTGAATCTTTTTTTTTCTTCTTATTCTTTTTTGTCTTATTTTTGTTTATCAAAAAAAAAAAAGAAAAAAAAAAAACATTTGTACTCCCTTAACTCAAGTTGGATAACTTTCAAATCGCTCAAAGGAAACTCTTTAGGCATTTCATTTATTGAGTGATCTCTAATCCCCCTTCCCTTTGTTTCTTTATTTTAGAATTTATTTTAATTCTTCATTCTGACCTAGTTGTTGAGACAATTGAAAATGGTATTTCCTTGTTCCAGGATCCTTTATCTTTGCCTTGAATCGTTGGGTTTAGACATTACTTCGGTGATCTTTATTCCTTTCAAAAATGGCAGCAACATACCATTTTTTGTGATTTCTTTCTATCAAAGAATCAGACTGACAATTGATTCCGACGCGATGCACTTTATTTTATAAAAAGAATTTTGTCAATTCCAAAAAAGTTTATTCTTGGATTTGAAAATTGTTCGAATTGGATCCTGTCTTTCTATTTCGATATCAAAAATAGACTTACGAAGTTGTTCCAACTTATTGATTAGGATTAACCCTAGATTCTTGCCCCTACGAAAAGATCAATACTTTCTACTCGAGCTCCATCATGTACTATTTACATTACAACCCAACAAAAAAGAGGGCTCTAGTGTATAACAGAACAAACAATGTCGAGCTAAGAGGACCTTCATTCCTATATACTATCACTATATGCTATATAATGTTAATAGGGTATATATAGTTATAGGGTGGATGTAAGAATCCACAGCCGATCATGTCCTTCAAGTCGCACGTTGCTTTCTACCACATCGTTTCAAACGAAGTTTTACCATAACATTCTTGAGTTTTTAAATTAGTATGTAATTGATTCAATTATGGAATCATGAATAGTCATTGGTTCAACCGGTACATAGTAATCTCAAATTTTATCCTCTATTGGCTAGTTTTTGAAAAAGTGTCAAAAAGAATTCCCCATCCCCGTATTTTATTGTATAAATATGAATGTTTTTTGATTTACAACTCTAATAAGACAACGAATTCGCCTATCTCATTTTTCTTCGAGTCCCAAGGACTCATAAAAAAACCATTTAAAATATTTCATGCCTATCTCGATATCATTATTTGAATAAAGTTTTGTTTTACAGCAAGAAACACATTTAGTTTATCATGATAAAAATCATACGAGAGAACCCCCCCATATTCAGATTCGGATTAAACCATCAACGATTTAAAACAAATAAATTTAAAACAAATAAAAATAAATAGGCTATTCCATTTTTTTTCGTAATGGACTGATGTAAAAAAAATTGGAAGTTATTATTCCTTCCTACTGAATGATAAAATCAGAATCAAAATACTAGAAAGCCATTTTATTTATCATTATCAGATAGACTAATAAATTGTGACTGAAATTAATTATGGATATTCTATGTTAAATATTTAAATTACTTAAATTAAGTATAAGTAAAGAATCACAAATTTTTTTTACATTACAAAAAAAGGAAACAAAAGTGTTAATAAAATACAATGTTAAGAATCCATACATATAAGCATTTCCTCATTTTATGAGGAGTTTATTTGACTTGACTTGAGTCTTTCTAAAATTGTTCCTTATGAATCAAATCCACTCTGTCTCAATTGTTAGATAGATTTAGAATTATTCATTTTCGAATTTCAAATTATTTATTAAAGCTAAAGACAAAATATCTGAAAATGAAGTTAATTAAAATGTTTCGTATGCTTTTTCTTTATTTGTTAATAAGATTTTAAAGCGATGAATGAGAAATCAAATAAGGAAGAATCTCTTTATACTTTCTATATATATATATAGAATATCTGGGACGGAAGGATTCGAACCTCCGAATAGCGGGACCAAAACCCGATGCCTTACCGCTTGGCCACGCCCCACTTATATCTCTATTCAACACTACTAGAAACTAATATTGGTATTGGTTCTTCGTCAATTCCCACCAAATATCTAGAAAATATATTAGCTTATTATTCGGATTTTGGTATGTGTAAATATAGAATGAAATTGAATTGATTGATCATAATATATAATTCAATTAAGATATTGTATAAAAATAAAATTTCCTCTATTCTTTTTTGATTTGAGAATTGACGGATTTTTGATTGGGTAAGTTCAATTAAAGAAGGTTTTTTTATCTACCTGACTTTCTTTTTTATATCAATAACACATTAATAACTCAGTCAAAATCGAATTATCTTCAAGAACAAAATGTTTGTTATGCTTAATATTTTGAGTTTAATTTGCATCTGTCTTAACTCTGCCCTTTATTCAAGCAATTTTTTCTTCACAAAATTGCCCGAGGCCTATGCCTTTTTGAATCCAATCGTAGATTTTATGCCAGTAATCCCTGTACTCTTTTTTCTATTAGCCTTTGTTTGGCAAGCTGCTGTAAGTTTTCGATGAGATCTTTAATACTGTCCTAGAATAATTCATGATTTATTCGACAAAAAAATTATAGCAATTGATAAGATCAGATAAGTCTTATAGTATAAGCTCTTAATTCAAACATTGAAGTTGTTTGTTGTAGAAACGCGAAAATTCTGGATGACCCAATTTTTTTCTTTTTTCTCATTTTTCAATTTCAGATCCTATTAGAGTCTTAATTGTAGTTATGAAATTGTAGTTATGAAAAAAAATATCGAATTTTAGGCAGGAAAAAAATTTAACAATGAAAGACTTGACTGTTTTTACAAATGAATTTAGAAAAATTCTTTTGTATTTCTAGAAATCACGTCATTTCTTGGTGTTAAAATAGAATATGTGGTATAAAATAGAGAATCTATTTTTTTTCCAAACAAAAAAAAAAGATCTTGGAGATTTTATAATGCTTACTCTCAAACTCTTTGTTTACACAGTAGTGATATTCTTTGTTTCTCTCTTTATCTTTGGATTTTTATCTAATGATCCAGGACGTAATCCTGGGCGTGAAGAATAAAAAAAGGTTTTTCTTGATTTTTAAATGTTCTTAGCATTTTCTTTTTATTTATTCTACGTTTTTAGTTTTTAATTTATTTATATTTAATTGAATTATTTAAAAATGGAATTTAAATAGTAAATTTAAATAAAACAATAAATTTTCTAAATTTGAAAGAAAAGTTACAAAAAATCCCAAGTCATCGCCGGGACCGGAAAGCCGGAAAGAGAGGGATTCGAACCCTCGGTACGAATAACTCGTACAACGGATTAGCAATCCGACGCTTTAGGCCACTCAGCCATCTCTCCAGACTTTAAAAAGATAATTAGTATGTTATATTACACAACAAGTAAGACTTGAAAAAAAAAGGCTTTTTTATTTTATTACTTTTCTCTTTATTACTTTCATAATTCCCATAATCCCTTTTCTATTCCTTTCTATATTTTATATATTTTTATTTTATATATTTTTATTTTTTAAAATATATTTTATTTATATATATACTCTATATATTATATATATAGAATATAGATTCAAATTGAATATTGAATTGAAATTGAATTTTATTTCATTATTTTAATTATAATCATTTTTTTTATTTATTTATCTAGTATTTTAGATATTATTATCTATTACTTACTTATATATACTAATATATACTAATGTATTTTATATTTATATATTCTATTTATATATTCTATTTATATATTCGATTCTATTTATATATTCTATTTATATATTCGATTCTATTTATATAATATTTAATATTAATATATTAGTATATAATATACATATATAATAGAGAATGCTAATACAATTTGAGTATTAGTATATAATTTAATATTTAATAGATAAATTAAATAAAAATTTAAAATAATAAATAAAATAATAGAATATTAAGAAAATAATATTAAAATAATAATAGAATCTAAGAAAATTAGAAGAAAATAGATTCCAAAAATTTTAAAATATATTAAACAAAAAAATGCTCAATTATCCTACTCGACAAAATATGCATTTATATATGATAATCGAATCGTAGCGGGTATAGTTTAGTGGTAAAAGTGTGATTCGGTTTATTAATTCTAATAGTTAAAGGATCCCTCGGCTCATATTCCGATGAAAAACTTTATTTCTTAAAAAGATTTAATTCTTTACCTCTCAATGAAATCGAGGAAGAATATACATTCTCGTAATTTGTATCCAAAAGTCAATTAGAAATTGAAAATTGGATTATGAAATTACGAAACATAATTTTTTTTTATTTGATCGAGTAAAGAATCTATGGAAAAAGGCAGAAAAATGTATTTCTAATCGAAACTAAATCTTCATTTTTTTCTTTGTTTTGTATAGTTAAGATTGAAGCAAAACAAAATAAGTATTTGTATTTAAGGATGTCTTTAGTTTACTATAGACATCGACTTCTTTTTTTAGCTCGGCGGAAACAAAATTCTTTTCCTAAGGATTCTTTCAAATAGAAATAGAGAACGAAGTAACTAGAAAGATTCTTATATTAAAATCCCATTCGTCTGGAGGGATCATCTAGAAAGCGCCTTGTTTTGAATAAATTAAGACAGAAAAGCTGACATAGATGCTATGGGTCAATTTTTTTTTTCGCTCACGCGTTATAGTTTAGTTGGAAATTTTTCCAGATTCCATAAAGGAGCCGAATGAAACCAAAGTTTCATGTTCGGTTTTGAATTAGAGACGTTAAATTAAAGATGATGAATCAACGTCGACTATAACCCTTAGCCTTCCAAGCTAACGATGCGGGTTCGATTCCCGCTACCCGCTTATACCCCTATACTCTCTAAACTCTCTACTCTCTAAAAAACTAAAAATAGAGATACTAAGAAATGCTTTACTTTAGACTTTACTGACTTTACTATAGAATCTATTAGAGAACTCTAGAATACATTAGAGAATATATTAGAAGATTCTAAATAAGATTCTAACTAGAAAATTTTAATAAAATAAATAAATAAAAATTAAGAAATAATTTTAATTAAATAAATATTTATTTAATATT